GGGATTAGCTCCATTTACACGGTCTTATAACCAATCATTCATAATTGGCCAGATCATTGATACGAATAATATCCAAATACCAAATCCGTTCTCCATATAACCTACGAAAAGAAGAAGAGGCTTTGGGGAAGATCAAAGAAAGAACAAGTTCTTTCTCCATAAAGAATTCTTCCAATAATTTCGAACCTAATTTTTTCAAAAAAGAACGTACAGTACTTTTGTGTTTACGAGCCAAAGTTCTAGCACAGGAAAGTCGAAGTATATACTTTATTCGATACAAACTATTCTTTTTTGAGGATCCGCTGTAATAATGAGAAAGATTTGTGTATATTCGCCCAAATCTATCGATAATATCAGAATCAGATGAATCGGCCCGAGCCGGCTTACTAATGGGATGCCCTGATACGTTACAAAATTTCGCTTTAGCCAATGATCCAATCAAAGAAATAATTGGAACTGTACTATCGAACTTCTTAATCGCAATATCCATAATAAATGAATTATCTAACATTTGACTCCTTACTACCGAAGTATTTAGTCGTACACTTGAAAGATAGTCCAAAAAATCGAAGTAATGATTGGCTAATTGGGTTATATAAATCCTATCCAGTTGAGACCACAAGTCAAAATTACATTGCCAGAAATTTACAAGGTAATAGTTCCATTTATTCATCAGAAGAAGGGTCCCCTTTGAACCCAGAATGGATTTTCCTCGATATCTGACATAATGCATGAAAGGCTCCCTGAACAACCATAGGATAAACTGAAAATCGTTTTGAAAAACTACTACAAGATGTTCCATTTTTCCATAGAAATGGGTTCGCTCCAAAAAGGCTCTAGAAGATGTTAATCGTAAATAAAAAGATTGTTTACGGAGAAAAACAAATATGGATTCGCATTCATATACATGAGAATTATATAGGAACAAGAATAATCTTTGATTCTCTTTTTTTGAAAAAATGGATTTATTTTTTTGAGTAATAAGCCTATTCCAATTATGATACTCGTAAAAAAAAAATTGCAATAAATGCAAAGAAGCGGCATCTTGTATCCAACAGCGAAGGGTTTGAACCAAGAGTTCAAGATGGATGGGGTAGGGTATTAGTATATCTAATACATGATTTAAATGTGAAAATTGATCCTCTAAAAATGGAAATAGTGAATGAATAGATCTTAAATTATGTGATTTGGCTATTTCTTTCCCTTCTAGGGAGGATACTAATCGCAGCGAGAATGGAATTTCCACAATGACGGCAAATACCTCTGATATGATTTGAGAATCAAAACGATTCTTGTACCCCCAAAATTCATTTTTTTTAGAATCATTAAAAGAAAGAATCAAATGATTCTGTTGATACATTCGAGTAATTAAACGTTTTACAATTAGTGAACTAGATTTATTGTCATAAACGAAATTTTCCACAGGTTCGTACAGAATCGCTCTAGTTAAACTATAATCATGAGCAAGGACATAAATATACTCCTGAAAAAGAAGTGGGTATAGGAAGTCTTTTTCTTTTTGTCGAGATCTATCTATTTCGAAATATACTTGTAATTCTTCCATTTGTGAAATTCCAGTTGAACCAAAGGCAGGGGATCTTTTGGGTTATCAAATGATACATAGTGCGATCGAGTCAAAACAAGGTATATAGTAAGAAAAAAATGGATACCTCGAAACAGATAGGTTAATCAACGGATTCTTTCTTTTCCATCCAATGGGTCTGTATTCATTATAGAATACACTACGGAGATGGCTAGAAGTCCTTTATTTTTTCAACTCGATCGCTCTTTTGATTTTAGAATCCATTCTGTTTATCAATATACTTTTTCTTCTACACATTCATCTCCACTCTAGAATTGGGATATAGTTAGGATTCAGTAACAAAATAGAGAATCCACTTATTTTTTATGGGAGACCCTTTTCCCGCATCAGGCACTAATATATTTTTAACGTTTAATTAGATCGAGTAATCATTCGAATTAAGAACAGAAAGTCGTTGCTTTTTGTTTCCCTATATAATTGGAGCCGTAGGGCTCTATCCATTTATTCACTCGACCCAAACATGAATTGATTTTTGCCTGCTTTCAGCAAGATTTTGTACGGATCCGGTAAGGATCACGTACTCTTAGAGTTCTTCATTAATACGACATGCTGTTTTTTCCATTCATTCCCTTTAAGGATCAGTCGTGGTCTTACAAACTTTACCAATGGTATGGACGAATCCATTGCTTCATCCAAATGTGTAAAAGATTCTAGCCGCACTTAAAAGCCGAGTACTCTACCGTTGAGTTAGCAACCCGAATAATGTAATTGTAATTATGGCGTGTGGATACGATCAGAATCGACATAAATAAAGAGATTGGATTCCACGACCCATCAAAACATTGAACTAGCAACACAACAAATCTAAAAAAGAGATTCATTTGATAGTGGATTCTGAACATAAAAATGAACAAACATATCAGGTGAAAATAAACGAGATTCCCAGAGAAATGATAAGTATAGAAAATTTATCCTCCTTTTTTTTTATTAATTTAATTTCATTTTTTTTAATCAGAAGAGACTTCTTGTGTCACATCAAATCCAACGAACCTATCATTTGTATAGCATTTGTATAAAGTAAAAACTCAAACTGATTTTTTTTTGAGGCGGAGATAAATAGACCTATTTATCCACGATCGAATTCTATTTGGTCAATACACTATTGTCAATATGAACATTGAAAAAACAAAAGAAATGAAATAAATTTCAATAAAAAAAGGGCTTGTGTTGAATTGGCATTACAGCGAGAATGCACATTTATATTAAATATATAATAATAATAAATATAAATGTGGGTAGAGAAAAGAAATTCAATATTCAATTTAATAATATTTTAGAATATAAATTCTAAATAAAGAAGAAGAAAATCTCGGGTTTAGTCAATATCTATAAAGATAGAATAAGCAAGCTCAACCTATTTTTTGCGGGGTCTCAAAAAAACCACGCGATTGGGAGTAATCCCAGAATTTTATAGATCCTGTTGGCTCCTCTATTCATTTTTTTATGCATCTCATATCACTATAGAAGATATATATTCTATTTGTAATATTGTAATAGAATATTTAGAATCTATATTCTAAATATTCTATTTTTTTTTATACTTATATTTTTTATTTAAAAAAATGAATTCAATTATGAAATATATTATAAATTAGAAATATATAAGATTATAAATATATAAGAATATGAAATAATGAAAAAATAATGAAATAGGAAATCATAGGAATCATATCATATAATATGAAATATGAAATCCTATATTATATTAATAATATTACTATATTATAATAATATTATAGGAAATATATAATTAATATTATAGGAAATTATAGGAAATATATAATATAAATATGAAATCATATGGGACCAAACTAATAGAATAGTAAATAAGTCTAAATAGAGCAAAAAAATGGAGAAAACCGAGTAAAGATAAAATTACACAAAGCTAACATAAAGGGCACCCCCCTTTATTCATATTTATTTAGTCATTAATTGACTTGAATTTCGTTTGATTAATGCGAAGTTCCTGAAAAACACCTGCCTTCTTTGAAATATCATGAACAGTTCCTGTAGGTTGGGCACCTTTTTCAAGGAAATATAGAATATTGGGAACATTTGAATAAGTTTGATTCTTTATCGGATCGTAAAAACCCACTTTCCGAAGATCTCTTCCTTCTCTTCGGGATCGAACATCAATTGCAACGATTCGGTAGATGGCCCATTGGGATAGATGTAGATGAACACTGCCCCCCCCCCCTAGAAACGTATAGGAGGTTTTCTCCTCATACGGCTCGAGAAAGAATGATTCGAATTATGTATATAATATAGTAGCCAATAGATCCATAACATCAACATCATCTAATCAATCAGATTATGATTTGTTTGATTCGTTTTTTCTTCTTCCTCACCGTTCACGAAAAAAAAGAAAAATCATTCGTACTTCTAACTCAAGTTGGATAATTTTCACAGAGTTCAAAGGAAAATCCTTAGGACTAGGCATTTCATTTATTGAGCTATCTCGAACCCCCCTCTTTGTCTCGTTTCGAATACATTTTTTTTTATTCTTTACTCTGATCCAATTGTTGAGACAATTGAAAATGGCGTTTTCTTGTTTCGGGATCCTTCATCTTTGTTTTGGATCATTGGGTTTAGACATTACTTCGGTGATCCTTAATCGTTTCAAAATGGCAGCAACATACCTTTTGTGATTTCTTTGTATGAAAGAATTTTACGAATAATTTATTCCCGTGTAATCCACTTTTGATCGAAATAGTTTACCAATTCTAAACACGATTTCCTTTTGTTTTGGATTTGACACTTTTGTGCGAATTGGATCCTTTCGATTTCTATTTCGGTATAGATTGGCGATATACTTACGAAGTTGTTCCAACTTATTGATTGACACTAACCCTAGATCCTTGTCTCGGAGAAATGAATCAATCCAATCCTTTTCACTCGAGCTCCATCATGTACTATTTACTTAAACCCAACGAAATAGGGGTTCGAGTAGAACAGAACAAACTATGTCGAGCCAAGAGCACCTTCATAAAAGAATGGTGGATGTAAAAATCCACAGCCGATCATGTCCTTCAAGTCGCACGTTGCTTCCTACCACATCGTTTTAAACGAAGTTTTACCATAACATTCCTCTAGTTTGGAACCAGTCAAGTATGGACTTGATTCAATATGAAATCATGAATAGTCATTGGTTTAATCAGTACATAGCATAGTACTCGATACTCTCATTTTTCTATATGGATGTATGGAGGTCGGTATTTCTATTTATCTATTTAGATGTAGAAGTCTCAGCAAGTCATTCCATATTTTCTTGTATCAATGAAACAACTTCTAAAAAACACAAATAACCAAGTTCTTTACATCTTCAACTAATTTTGCAAGACGATCAATCATAAAAGATCCAATTCTTTCTCGAAGTACTAAACTAAAAACAACTAAACTAAAAAAATCTCTTTAATTAGATTTTGAATTAGATTACATTTCCAACTTGTCTAGTTGGAAAGCTAAACAGGCACAGATTTTTTGCTTGTTTTATTCCTAGTTTGATTTTAACCCAACGGAGTCTTAGGAACCTTAATCCTAGTAATGGAATTAAATTAGTACTAAGAGCCTCCCCTGTTTAGAATTCAGGATCAACAGAACAGAGAATTAGTACCCTATTCAAATATAGGAACTGTAGATATAACACGAAATAGGGAATATAGAGGCTTTTCTTTCACATTCTAATTCAAAAGCATTGAGAATACAAATAGATATAGGAGGTAAAGTTTGCCTAAGTAACTAACTTCAATATGAAAATGAGCAAGACATGCATACGCTGAACAGCACATCCTATTTTTTTTTTGAATTATACATTGATTCATGTTCCCATTTTACTTGAATCTCAAATGGATTGAGTTACATCTGCATCTCATTTGGATTCAATTCGGTTTGTGAGAAAGAGCGGGAAAGCTGTAATTCTTTCCTGAATTATCAGAAATCAGAAAAAGGATCACACTTTATTCTGTATTCAACATTACACTCTTAAACAGAAGATTGGTATTGTTAAGTTAAATAGAACAATCTTTTATTTTAATAGAATCAGACTGCTCTGGGACGGAAGGATTCGAACCTCCGAGTCACGGGACCAAAACCCGGTGCCTTACCACTTGGCCACGCCCCATTTATTTAGATTTCTATCCTACACCAATAAACACTAATATCGGTATTGATTGTTCGTCAATTCCCGCTTGGAATATGTTAGATTGTTGCTAGGGTTTAACCCGCGTAGTTGTGAAAGAATTAAACTTAATTTATTGATCTTAATTTATTGATCATTACATATAATTCAATTAAGATATTGTATGAAATTAAATTCTCATTTGAAAATTGAAGGATTTTCGATTGGGTAAGTCAAAGAAAAAGCGGTATTTTATTTTTTGGTTTACTTTACTTTCTTGATTTTTCCTTATATCAATAACTCAATCAAAATACAATTATCTCCAAGAATGAAATGTTTGTTATGCTTAATATCTTTAGTTTGATCTGTATCTGGCTTAATTCTGCCCTTCACTCAAGTGGTTTTGTCTTTGCTAAATTGCCCGAGGCTTATGCTATTTTCAATCCAATCGTAGATATTATGCCAGTCATACCTGTGTTTTTTTTTCTCTTAGCCCTTGTTTGGCAAGCTGCTGTAAGTTTTCGATGAGATCCTTAATACTGTCCTACAAATATTCATGATTTATTCGATAAAAAAAAAAGATTATAACAATTGATAAGATGAGATAAGTCTTACATTATGAACCCTCGATTCAAACATGGAAATTCTTGGATAGTTGCAATGAATCTGGATCTCCGCATTTCTTCATTCTGATCTTCCACTTCCAGTATGAACAAGGACCCTATCCGATTAGGGTCCCTCACAATAACTAATTGTGGATATAAGATTTTGATACTGCTTGATACTGAAAGAATCTTCTTACAAATGAATTTCTGAAAATGCCTTTCTTTTCTAGAAACCACTTCATTTCTTGGTGTCAAAATATGATGTGATGTGTGGTATAAAAATGGATAATCTATTCCCTTTTTTTTTTCCAAAAAATGATCTTGGAGATTGTGTAATGCTTACTCTCAAACTTTTCGTTTACACAGTAGTGATATTCTTTGTTTCTCTCTTCATCTTCGGATTCCTATCTAATGATCCGGGACGTAATCCTGGGCGTGAGGAATAAAATAAAAAGAAAGGGGTTCTCATTTTCTTTGCTTGATTTCTTATCTTATGATTTTTTCTATTCCAGAAATTAAACTATGATAAAAGGGGGCTTGAGATTTTTCTTTAGAATTAAAGAAGAATCTCAAGTCAAATCATTAAAGGGAACGGAAAGAGAGGGATTCGAACCCTCGGTACGAATAACTCATACAACGGATTAGCAATCCGCCGCTTTAGTCCACTCAGCCATCTCTCCCAATTAACAATTAAAAAAGACAATCACTATGTTAATTAAAAAAGACAATCACTATGTTACGCATGAATTAAAAAGTCTTTTTGTTTGCTTTCTTAATTCTATAGTTATAGTATATATACAAAGATACAAAAGATACAAATTTCCCTATTATTTTAGCTTTTAGCAGCAATTGAATTAAAATTCAATTTCGATAATGTGATATCTCCAATCCAATAAAAAAAAAGAAGAGTAAAGTCAAAAAAAAGTAACGAATACCTCTTTGATTTTGTCCGAAACGAACGGTCTTTTCCTGTCCTGGCTAGGTTACATTAACCCAGCTAGGCGATTTCTTGTTTTGCTCCAATGAATCATAGATAAAACGATTTTAATTATCAGATTTGAAAACAAAAATACTTGTTTGTTAGTGAAGCAACAACAATTGGAACAAAAGAAAGGTTCTATGATAGAAGTGCCCTTTCTTAAAAAAACTCCCCCAGCAAAAGAAAAAAGAACTCG